GCAATGCGATTTCTTTTTTATTTTTCCTTTGTTTAGCCAATCTACCATGAAAAGTAAAAAGGGGCAAAGTAACTTTGTGTTGATTGTTTTCTAACTGTAAGTTTTCTTCTTCTGCATGTAAAAAAGGAATAAATAAATCAATCAAATTCCGGGAGGCGTCATGAAGTGCTTCTTTAGGAGTTAAACTTCCATTTGTCCATATTTCGAGAAAAAGTATCTCCTGTTTTTCATTCCCATTCACATAAGAATGAATGCTATGATTCGCATTTCGAACAGGCATGAATACAGCATCTATAGGATAACTTCCGTCTTGAAAGTTATTTGGCGTTTTTATACGATATCCGCGATTCCTCTCAATTTGTAATTCAATACACAAATTAATTGGTTCCGTTAGGTTAGCTATATGCTGTGTATTATCAACGATTTCCACAGAAGGTGGTAAGATAATGTCTTGAGCAGTTACATATCCAGGACCCTTGATACAAATAGACGCGTTACGAGTTCCATATAGATTACTTCTCAATACAATTTCTTTCAAATTCATTAAAATTTCATGTACGGATTCTTGAATACCTATTATGGTAGAATATTCATGTGGTATTTTCTCAGATTTTGCGCGTGTGATACATGTTCCTTCTATTTCTCCGAGCAAAGCTCTTCGCATCGCAATTCCTATTGTATCCGCTTGACCTTTCATAAGTGGGGCCAGAATAAAGCGTCCATAATAAAGACGCTTACTGTCTGCTCTTGATTCAACACACTTCCACTGTAGTGTCCGAGTAGATACTGTTACTTTCTCTCGAACCATAGTATATTATTTGATCAAATCATTGAATTATTTATTTCTCTTGAAATCTCTTCAATGTTTATTTTTACACACGCCTTTTTTTAGGGGGCCTACAGCCATTATGTGGCATAGGGGTTACATCGCGTATGAAACTTAATAGTATACCACTTCTACGAATAGCTCTTAATGCCGCATCTCTTCCGAGACCCGGGCCTTTTATCATGACTTCTGCTCGTTGCATACCTTGATCCACTACTGTCCTAATAGCATTTCCTGCTGCGGTTTGAGCGGCAAATGGTGTACCTCTTCTTGTACCCTTGAATCCACAAGCCCCGGCGGAGGACCAAGAAATTACTCGACCCCGCACATCTGTAACAGTCACAATCGTATTATTGAAACTTGCTTGAACATGAATAACTCCCTTTGGTACTCTACGCGCATTCTTACGTGAACCAATACGTCTATTTCTACGTGAACCAATTTTTGGTATAGGTTTTGCCATATTTTATCATCTCATAAATATAAGTCAGAGATATATGGATATATCCATTTCATGTCAAAACGTATCCTTATTTTTTTTTACTTATTTATTTGTACATCTGTACATCGGTTACTTTTGATTTCTAGAGTCTTTTTTGCTTTAGAAAGATTAGCCTTGTCTTTGTTTATGTCTCGGGTTGGAACAAATTACTATAATTCGTCCCCGCCTACGGATCAATCGACATTTTTCACAAATTTTACGAACAGAGGCCCTTATTTTCATATTTGTCATTCCTTTTCTTACTATTTATTGGAAGAAAATAAGTTTCTTGAAATTTTTAACTTCGAATTGTATCCCCACGAAAGAATGTTGAAATTGAAAAAACCACCGAATCATTCGAGTCTTTGCTTTGGAGTCTATAAACTATACGTCCTTTGGTTTAAATAAGGACTTACCTCAATTTTTATTCTATTTCTTGGTAGTATACGTATAAACCAACGTCGAATCCTTTCCGAAACAAAAGCCAGAATCATATTTTCATTATCTCAAATCTAAACGAACCCGGAAGATACATACCATTGGTAAGTTGTTCAGTAATTAAACCCTCATGAATCTTTTTTTTGTTTCATTCCAGGTAAAACCGCTTTGAAGTATCAACTAATGTAAGAGGGGTAATATTATAAAGTTGTCCTTTCTCTTTTTCACAAATATGAAAGTTCTGCGTATAATTCGTCTATCAGAAAGATTACCATATATAACACAAAATTTCTCCGCCGATTCCTTCTATTCGAGCCCTTCGGTCTGTCATTATACCTCGAGAAGTAGAAAGAATTACAATCCCCATTCCGCCTAAAATTCTAGGAATTTTTTGATAGTTAGAATATATTCGTAAACCGGGTCGACTGATCCGTTTTAAATTTAAAACAGTTCTATACGATCCTTTTCTATTTCTTCTATGTCGTAGTGTTAAAACCAAAAAATATTTATTGCTTTCCTGATGTTTTCTCACGTTTTCAATAAAACCTTCTTGTAAAAGGATTTTAACAATATTTTCAGTGATGTTAGTAGATGGTATTCGAACTGTTCTTTTTTTATTCATGTCAGCATTTCGTATAGCGGTTATTATGTCAGCAATAGTGTCTTTACTCATGATAAACTAAGATTTTTGTTGCCCCCAAATTTTGATATAATCAACATGCTCTTTTTCTTTTTTTATTTATCTTTATTTCTGAATTATTAAAGGTATATACGTGATATATAAAAAATCTACTAATTAATCGGTTTCATTCAAATACCAAATACTATAACTATATTACGGCCTTCCCTTATAATACTTCGGGTGCTAATGAAACTATTTTAGTGAAATTTAACTGTCTTAATTCCCGGGCGATCGCGCCAAAAATTCGGGTTCCTTTAGGATTTCCTTCTTGATCAATAACAACTGCAGCATTGTCATCATATCGTATTATCATACCGTTTTCGCGTTTGAGTTCTTTACAAGTACGTACAATTACAGCTCGGATTACTTCTGATCTTTCTAGAGGTGTATTTGGTACGGCTTCCTTGATTACAGCAACAATAACGTCACCAATATGAGCATATCGTCGATTACTAGCTCCTATGATTCGAATACACATCAATTCTCGGGCTCCGCTGTTATCCGCTACATTCAAATGGGTTTGAGGTTGAATCATATCGTTTTTTTATCGATTTTTTTTGTTTTCAATGCAAGGGTCTAAATAAAAAAAAAGAAATATTATTTGTTCAAAACAAAAAACCTGCAATTTTTTTTTTTTTTTTTTTTTCATACAAAAGACCCCTTTCCTTTGTTTCTACATCCCTATCCCGAAAGAATGAATTGAGTTCGTATAGGCATTTTGGATGCCGCTATTGAAATTGCCCTTCTGGCTATATTTTCTGCTACTCCGCTCATTTCATAAAGTATTCTACCGGGTTTAACAACAGCTACCCAATATTCGGGAGATCCTTTACCCGAACCCATACGTGTTTCTGTAGGTCTTACTGTAACGGGTTTGTCTGGAAATATGCGTACCCATATTTTTCCACCGCGGCGTGCGTTTCGTGTCATTGCTCGCCGCCCTGCTTCTATTTGTCTAGATGTGATCCAAGCGGGTTCAAGCGCTTGAAGAGCATATCTACCGAAGCAAATACGATTGCCTCGATAAGATATTCCTTTCATTCTTCCTCTATGTTGTTTACGGAATCTGGTTCTTTTGGGGTTATAGTTGATGGTTGTTTATCAATTCCATCCATCTCTACTACAGAACTGGACATGAGAGTTTCTTCTCATCCAGCTCCTCGCGAATTAAACAATTAAAAAATAATATACACGGTGAATAATATACGGAATCGTGGTATTCTTTTAAATTTTATCTAATCTATATCTATTATAAATTTAAAATTTTTTGTGTTTTAATATATAATTAAACACTTCTTCTATTTATAGATAATGTCGTTTTTATATAACGTTATAATGAATCTTTATTTTCTTTTTCCTTTGTATTATCATATCGAATCGACTAAAATTTAGAAAAATTTAGAAATAAAAAAAAATTCGCGGGCGAATATTTACTCTTTCAACATTCAATTGTAAGATTAGTCTATGACATGACCTCTCAGAATAAATGAATAGGTTTCTGGTTCGTTCCGCCATCCTACCCAATGAATCATTAGGATTCGTTTTCAATAGAATCTTATGCATTCACAGGTTCTGTCGTCCCCACCACTTCTCGATTAATGGTTAGGTCTGAATTCTACAACGGAGCCCTTAATGAAATTTATTAATGAATGAAATTTTTTCTTGAGTCAACCTTCTCAGTCTTTATTGGCTCAGGGCTCTTGATTTTTTCTTCTATGCACCGATTTGTCTAATTATGGATCAATCAGTATTGATGCTTTATTACATTCCCTTTATATGAGATGACTCATAGACCTTACATATTGGAATTATATATCATTGATATTTCTTTTCCTATCTTTCTCTCACCCTTCCATTTATCTGTATACTTTTATTGCTTTACAACTCATAATCAGATTGGTTTTTCTTTTGTGTTTATGCAAAAAAGATTTCAGTTGCTACAATGATATGACTCATATATCATATCTTGACTGGTTCCTTATATCCAGATAATGCGAAGCGATGAGTTGATTATTAGTTCTATAGTTATCAGTTCGTACTACGGGCCGGTCGATTTTGTTGAATCCTATAATCCTAAAAAAACCAACGAGTCACACACTAAGCATAGCAATTATATCAAACGATTAATCGAATTTTTATTCAACCTTATAGAATTGTTCATTTTTTTTTTTTTTATTTAACAGAAAAGGAATGAAAGAGTTTGCCTTTTTTTGTTTTATCACCAGATAGAACTAAATACAAGTAAAGTAAGTTCTTATTATTCCTCGTCTACAAATATCCAAATTTTGATGCCTAATACCCCATAGATAGTTCGAACTGCGTAGGCACAATAATCAATTTTAGCTCGAATGGTTTGTAGAGGAACCCTACCTTCTCTGATCCATTCAACACGTGCAATTTCTTTTCCGTCGATACGCCCTGCAATTTGTACTTGAATTCCTTTTGTACCTGCCTGTTCAGTTAATTCAATAGCTTTTTTCATTGCTTTGCGAAATGAAACTCTATTCTTTAATTGTCCGGCTATAAATTCTGCAAGAATATTGGGGTGCCCATAAGGATTTGAAATTCTTCTA